TGTGCATACAATATGCATGGGATTAGCCGCTTCAATGGGATCCTTTATCCTAGTTGGAGGGGAGATTACCAAACGTCTAGCCTTCCCTCACGCTTGGCGCCAATGAGTTTTTTAAGAAAAAAAAAGACTATGCCTTCACCGTATAAAATATGAATATGAATATTAAGTAATAATAGCATGGCACTTCGAATTCGATATGCATTTTTTTTTTAACATAGATTATATATCGAAAGAGGAGTATGAAATTAGTATAAAATAAAGGGTATTCCTGATTTTATTCGGGGCCCTTTTTTCAGCGTCACAAACTTTTTGGTTTTCACCTCGAAGACTTTTAACAATATTTATGGTATTCTTATGAAAGAAAGATTAGGAAAAAACTTTTGGATTGCTGAATCACAAACGAGATAAAATATATAAAAAAAGCAACGGAGCCATCATAGTATTTTTTAACTATACTGAAAGGAAGGATGGTAATTGGATCATTTGTCGATCCGGATCTGAGAAAATGAATCTTATCTATATATATTTCTCTTTCTTTGAAGATCGAAGCGAATTCCATTGTGGAGCCGTATGCAATGTGCAAAAGATGCCTATGCCTGTACGGTTGCTCAATTCTATCTTTTTTTTTTAATTCTTTATCTCTTATTCTCGCCTCATCATACGAGATAGATTAACCTTTTGTTTGTTATATATATCATCAGGGTAATGATACATCAACCCGCGAGTTCTTTTTATGAGGCACAAACGGGAGAATTTATCCTGGAAGCAGAAGAACTATTGAAACTGCGTGAAAGCATCACAAGGGTTTATGTACAAAGAACAGGCAAACCTTTATGGGCTGTATCCGAAGATATGGAAAGGGATGTTTTTATGTCAGCAACAGAAGCCCAAGCTTATGGAATTGTTGATCTTGTAGCGGTTGACTAAAAATAGACTAAAAAAAAATAGTAGTAATCCTACGCAAATCCGCAACTTGAGATTTTTTACTTCACTTTTTACTTATTACTTACTGGCTGGGTTAAATAATATTCTATTCATCTATTAAATAGAAATAGAAGAAATAGAGAAATAATTCATAAGCAACCGGTTAGGATCGATCTAAACCAGCTCATTCATTATGTATACGATTCAACATGCCAACTATTAAACAACTTATTAGAAACACAAGACAGCCAATCAGAAATGTCACGAAATCCCCTGCTCTTCGGGGATGTCCTCAGCGCCGAGGAACATGTACTAGGGTGTATGTGCGACTCGTTCAGATCCTCGCTGGGACAAACTAAAGGAAACCCCTTTTCTGATCAGTACCAGTGAAGAGGATAAAATGGAAGGAAAAAGGCCATTCACTATCTAAAAAAAAAGATCTATTATATCCTTCTATTTTATTATGTTGAAATTTATGGTTTTCATTGGTGCAAATCCAATCATTTCCTTTCGGAATTGAAGATGAAAAAAATTCCTCAGTGGTAACAAATGGTTATCCATTAAGCGAGGGAAATCCTATTTTCAAAGCCGAAATCCGATGTCTCTACTCTTTCAAAAACGGACTAAGAGGGTCAGCTACCCAGCTAATCTTCATAATGAAATATCGTTACTGTATAGGTAGATCTTATTGTGAAAGACCTATGACTAGATAATTCATGGGTAGAGCCAAAGAATTTGAACTGTACAAGTTCCCGCATTGATAAAATGAAGTAAAGGGCTCCGGTGTATAGAGAGGACCTCACCGTTTAATTAAGACGTAACCATAGAAACGATGGAACCCACTCTTTATTTATTCATTTCTATTTATTACCCTTTTATGTTTTTTGATACCCGGTATCAATACAATTTGAGGCGCAATACCTATAAAAAAGACAAATTGTGGTCGGGAAGGTTATAGTAGCAAAAGCCATTGAAATTTTTATTTTATACATTGGAAGAATCCGTTTTGTTATTAATAAACTAGGAAATAGGAAAAGAATAACTGAAAGAAATCTATTAGTTATTCATTAAAATTCATTTATTCAATGACCAGAATTAGACAAGGATATATAGCTCGGAGACGTAGAGCAAAAATTCGTTTATTTGCATCAAGCTTTAGGGGGGCTCATTCAAGACTTACTCGAACTATTATTCAACAGAGAATAAGAGCTTTGGTTTCGTCTCATCGAGATAGAGATAGGCAAAAGAGAGATTTTCGTCGTTTGTGGATCACTCGAATAAATGCAGTAATTCGAGAGAGTGGGGTATCCTATAGTTATAGCAGATTTATACACAATCTGTACAAGAGACAGTTGCTTCTGAATCGTAAAATACTTGCACAAATAGCTATATTTAATAGGAATTGTCTTTATATGATTTCCAATGAAATCATAAAATAAGTAAAAGGAATGAATCCGACACAATATTTTAAATGGAGTTTCGCCGGAGAATGAATTCGGGAAGGTAGAGTAGAAATAAATATGAAAAAATATGATAAAGCCGCTCAAAATAAAATGAGTGAACACGCCGCGCCGAATAGTCAATAAAACAAAATTTCTTCTTCCCCATTCCTCTTTTTTTTCTTACAATACGACAATCAAAATCTGGATCCTCGAATTTTTCGAACAAAACATTAATCTGTGTTTGAGTTCAAATTGAAATTTTGATTCAATTGAAGAGTAAACTTATTTTTTATTTATTTCTGGTTCTAAGACCAATAGTTCTAACGGTCGACTCGCCTCTTTCAAATTGTTTCTCATTATTATTAAGAAAAGGTAACAAAGATAAAATACGAGCTTGTTTTATAGCAATAGTAATTAATCTTTGTTGTTTTAAGGTCAACCTATTTACCCGTCTAGATAATATTTTTCCTTGTTCACTAATAAATCGACTAATTAAACTCATGTTTCTATAATTAATTCGATCCCCCGATTGGATCGGGGGCAAACGCCTACGAAAAGATCGCTTGGATTTAAGAAAGAATCGCTTGGATTTATCCATGGTTTGTTTATTCCTTATCCCGAAAACCCTATTTCAATCTCATCAAAAATGATTTAGGATTAAAAAGGTGGATTTTTTTTGGTTTTTTTTTCTATTTTATTTTTTCTTTTTTATTTTTATATTAATTTTTAAATACTTATATTTATTAATATTTATTTATTAATATTTTAATTGAAGTTCTATTTCTAAGTTCTATTATAGATTTATAGATTTTAGCTATATTATAGAAATTTTGTTCTATATCTAATATAGTATTTCTAAACATGGTATTTCTATATAATAATATTATAGTATTATGGAGTCCCCTTCCCTGTAAAGTGACACATCTTGATTCGATCTATTTCTTTATCTCCCCGTGAATTGTATGTTTGTAACAATAGGGACAGAATTTTTTCAATTCTAATCGACTAGGAGTATTGTGTCGATTCTTTTGAGTAATATATCTGGAAATACCTTTTGATTCTTTATTAACACCCTTTCGAACACAATTAGTACATTCTAAAATAACCGTTACGCGGACTTCTTTACCCTTGGCCATGAACCCCCTTTCTTTAAGTTTTTGATGAGTTTTTGATTCAACCAACTCTTCGATTTTCCAATTTAAAGGAAAAAGGGAAGGAAAAAAATCAAAAAATAAATAGAAGTTGCTAACTCGAAATTTTGAAAGATTATTTCGTTGCAATCACAACCCAATATAATAATTAATTGGCAATATTTATTTACTATATACTATATACTTATACTTAAAATACTTTAATATTACTATATTATTATTACTTTACTTAACTTTACTTTAATTACAATTACTTATTATTTTTATTACTTATAAAGTTTGAATTTAATTAATTAAATTAATTAAAATAATTATTTCGAATTCTATTCAGTTTTATTTAGAATAAAATTCTATTCTAAGTCGAAGTAAGTGTAAGTATAGTATTTCATTTTACTATCTTGTATGATATTCTTGTCTTAGACACGTTTTTATTTCCATTTTCACTAGATGATTTATCAAATGAATTAAAAACCCGAATTTCGACAAGGTTGAATCCACTTTTTTATTTCCCTTTCCTCTTTTCTTTTAGATAAAATAGAATTACTTACAATTAAGTCAAATAAAAAAAATAAGTAAAATAAAGAAAAGAGGGGGAGGTATTAGTCACAGATCTTTTGATTCTCTCTCTAATCTTCTTCACCCCCTCCCATGTTAATAACTAGAATGAAAAAAAAGGGAATGTCAATGCATCCGGGAATAATCGATTGATCTCTATCAATAGACCTGCTAAAGCCCCGAACCATAGAGTACTTAGTACCGGTGCCACAGAAAGATATGTTTTTAGGTCTCGCATGGAAAATCCTCCTTCTTTATTTTTTTTTGTAATGTATAATGTTAATACATATATGATCGCTGTATAAGTAGTTAAGGACCCCTTGGATTTGTACACGGAATTCCTAATTCCAATTGAAATGTACACAGATTCGTTCGGTAGATAAGATTTTCCCTTTCTTAAAACCGTAAAATATATCCCTTTTTATCTGAGCATTCTAAAAAAATCTTCATTTTTTAGTTTTTTTTACAATGGGTTTCATATTCATATATTTAATAATATATAATATTAAGATATTATTAGATAATATATATCTAATAATATAGATTACTATTAGAATATATATTAGATATATATATATTATTATATCTTATATGAGACAAAAAAAAAATGGCAAGATAACTTGTATGTATATCAAGGGATATAAAATGTATATCAAGGGATATAAAAAATAAGGATTTGGAAAACAAGACAAGGATTCTCTACAATGACACTGTAGACCAATTGAAAGGGATGTAGCGCAGCCTGGTAGCGCGTTTGTTTTGGGTACAAAATGTCACGGGTTCAAATCCTGTCATCCCTACCTATTACTTCTCCTCTGAGCAGTAATGAAATCAATTTTCATCGTGTATACATAATTCTTTTTTATAGTATATCTATCATTTTATACTATATCATATACTATATAATACTATATGCATGCAAGAGGTA